AGTAAAGTGCCTGAAAAAGGATTATCTTGATAGGGTAAATCATATAAGTCAATCTTATCTTTACTACTTTCTTCTTCTACACCCAATGGAATCACACCATTCCCCTAAAGATCAAAACTTTATGTGCCCTTTACACCAGAGCGTATAACCAATTTAGCCTTATCTAAAAAGATAAGCTAAGTAAGCTCGTGGGCTCATACCCCATTTATGAGGTTTAAACCCTCTCTTTTTAATTTCCTTTTCTTCATCACATCTCTTATTTATATTTACACTTCTCCTCGGAACCACTCTATCTATTTCTTCTACTTCCTGATTCGGAGTCTGAATTGGACTAGAACTCAACCTAATATCATTTATTCCTATCATTTCTCTGAAAAATAATCAATACTCATCTGAGGCTGCACTAAAATACTTCTTAATCCAAGCCCTAGGCTCCTCAGTTATCATCCTATCAGCATCACTACTCCTAATCAACAATTTATCATCCAATTTATTCCTTGCAGCAGCTTTACTACTTAAAGCTGGAGCAGCACCTTTCCACTTTTGGTTTCCAAGAGTTATAGAAGGTCTTCAATGACCCCAAGCAATTATACTTATAACGATCCAAAAAGTAGCCCCCTTATCCCTCCTATCTTACCTTGAAAACTCAACTCATCCTATTTTAACCAGAGCTATTATTCTTTCTGCCTTAATTGGAGCCATCGGAGGAATTAATCAAACTCTTCTACGAAAAATTATAGCCTACTCCTCAATTAACCATATAGCTTGAATAATTTCAGCCATAATAGTGAGCGAAACTAGTTGATTAATTTACTTCCTTTTCTACTCTTTCCTGGCCTCTTCAATCGCCCTCCTATTTAACTTCCAAGACGCCTACCACATCTCTCACATCTTTAACCACACTTCTTCCCAACCCGAAATCAAAATACTAACCTTTATATCGCTTCTATCTCTAGGAGGTCTACCTCCCTTTTCAGGATTCATTCCTAAATGATTTATTATTCAAGAACTTTCTTCCTCTAATATATTTATAACTTTACTTGTACTTCTCCTCTCAGCACTATTGACTCTTTTCTATTACCTACGAATCTCAACCTCCGCTTTAATACTGTCAGACCTTAAAAACAAGTGGTTAATTAAACAACCTTCACTCTCCCCAACTATCTCTCTACTAACATTTTTCAACTTTATCGGTCTTTTTGGTCCTAGCCTATTTATCCTGACCATATAAGACTTTAAGTTAACCAAACTAATAGCCTTCAAAGCTATCAAAAGAAGTAAAAACCTTCTAAGTCTTATCCTTAAGCCCTGGCGCTAAACGCATCTCCAGAATTGCAGTCTGGCATCTTACTTTCCACTACAGGACCTAACTGATAATAGGATTTACATCCCTATATAGATTTACAGTCTATCGCCTAATAACCTCAGCCATATTATCACGCAACGATGATTATTCTCTACAAACCATAAAGACATTGGAACCCTATATTTTATCTTCGGGGCCTGAGCAGGAATAGTAGGTACAGCTCTCAGACTAATTATTCGAGCTGAACTAGGTCAACCAGGTAACCTTATTGGAGATGATCAAATCTACAACGTTGTAGTCACTGCTCATGCCTTTGTAATAATTTTCTTCATGGTTATGCCTATAATAATCGGAGGATTTGGAAACTGACTAGTCCCCCTAATACTCGGGGCCCCAGATATAGCTTTCCCACGAATAAATAACATAAGATTCTGACTTCTTCCTCCCTCTCTAACTCTACTTCTCTCAAGCGGAATAGTCGAAAGAGGGGTAGGAACCGGCTGGACAGTATACCCTCCTCTAGCCAGAGGAATCGCTCATGCAGGTGCTTCTGTAGATATAGGAATCTTCTCGCTTCACCTAGCAGGAGTCTCATCAATCCTAGGGGCCGTAAACTTTATAACAACAGTAATCAATATACGATCCTCAGGAATATCTATAGACCGTATACCTTTATTTGTATGATCAGTATTCATTACCGCTCTCCTCCTTCTTCTCTCTTTACCAGTCCTAGCAGGAGCTATCACAATACTATTAACAGACCGTAACCTAAATACATCTTTCTTTGACCCAGCTGGAGGGGGGGACCCTATCCTATATCAACATTTATTTTGATTCTTCGGTCACCCCGAAGTATATATTCTAATCCTTCCAGCCTTCGGAATAATCTCCCATATTATTAGACAAGAATCAGGAAAAAAAGAAGCTTTCGGAACGTTAGGAATAATCTACGCCATACTAGCTATTGGAGTGCTAGGATTCGTCGTATGAGCCCATCATATATTCACAGTAGGAATAGATGTAGACACCCGAGCCTACTTCACTTCAGCCACTATAATTATTGCCGTTCCAACGGGGATTAAAATCTTCAGATGACTAGGTACCCTTCACGGAACTCAACTAAACTACAGCCCCTCTTTATTGTGGGCCTTAGGCTTTGTCTTCTTATTCACCGTAGGAGGTTTAACTGGAGTCGTTTTGGCCAACTCCTCTATCGATATTATTCTTCACGACACTTATTATGTAGTAGCCCACTTCCATTATGTTCTTTCAATAGGAGCTGTATTTGGAATTTTCGCCGGAGTTAGTCACTGATTTCCCCTATTCACCGGACTCACATTAAACCCTAAATGGCTTAAAATTCATTTTCTCACCATATTCGTCGGGGTTAATATTACTTTCTTCCCACAACATTTTCTAGGCCTAAGCGGAATACCTCGACGGTATTCTGACTACCCAGATGCCTACACCGCTTGAAATGTACTCTCTTCAATCGGGTCAACTATCTCACTGATTGCAGTACTAGGATTCATCATAATCATATGAGAAGCATTTTCAACAAGACGACCAGTGATATTCTCTCTCTTCCTACCAACGTCAATCGAATGACAACATGAACTCCCACCAGCAGACCACAGCTACATAGAAATTCCCCTAATTACTAACTTCTAAAATGGCAGATAGATGCATAGGATTTAAGCTCCTACTAGGAAGACAAGTCTTCTTTTAGAAACCAATGGCAACATGAAATCAACTAGGTCTCCAAGACAGAGCATCACCGTTAATAGAACAGTTAATCTTTTTCCATGATCACACTATAGTGGTCTTGATTTTAATCACCACTTTAGTAGGATACATAATAGCAACTCTATTCTTTAACACACTTACAAACCGATTCCTCCTTGAAGGTCAAACAATTGAAATTATCTGAACTGTTCTCCCCGCAATCATTTTAATTTTTATTGCTCTCCCTTCCCTCCGCCTTTTATACCTCCTTGACGAAGTTAACAACCCTAATATTACTCTCAAAGCCATTGGTCACCAATGATACTGAAGCTATGAATACTCAGATTTCCTACAAGTAGAATTCGACTCCTATATAATCCCCACAAATGAACTACAAAACGATGGATTCCGCCTATTAGATGTAGACAACCGGACTATCCTACCCATAAACACCCAAATTCGAGTCCTAATCACCGCAGCAGACGTTATCCACTCATGAACTATTCCGGCCCTAGGGGTAAAAGCCGACGCTATCCCAGGACGATTAAACCAAGTTAGTTTCCTAATTAACCGACCAGGTCTATTTTATGGCCAATGTTCAGAAATCTGCGGAGCTAACCATAGATTTATACCCATCGTGATCGAAAGAATCCCAATCAACTCTTTCTTAAGTTGAATTTCCTCTGCTAGAGAAGCCTCACTAAATGACTGAAAGTAAGTGTAAGTCTTTTAAACTTATAATGGTAACTAACAACTACCTTTAGTGGAAAAATTAGTTAAATCATAACATAAGCTTGTCAAGCTTAAATTATCATTCCTTTGATATTTTTTAATCCCTCAAATAGCCCCCCTCTTATGACTCAACCTATTCATCATATTTTCAATCACATTTATTATTTTCCTTACCTTAAACTATTTCATTAAAGTCCCAAATAAAACAAAAGACCTCTTACCAACCCCTCCAAAACAAGAAATAAGCTGAAAATGATAACTAACTTATTCTCCGTCTTCGACCCAACTTCAAGAATCTTATCATTACCCCTCAACTGACTTTCAACTTTCCTAGGTATTCTTTTTCTCCCTATAATATTTTGAGCCATACCATCTCGATGATCACTATTATGAAATAAAACCTTATTAACCCTCCATAACGAATTTAAAACCTTACTTGGATCTAACCACCCCGGAGCCACAATTATATTTATCAGTTTATTTAGCTTAATTGTTTTCAATAACTTCTTAGGCCTCCTCCCATATGTGTTCACCAGATCAAGACATCTAACTATAACTTTAACTCTCGCCCTCCCCCTTTGAATCGCATTCATACTATTCGGGTGAATTAATCGAACTCAGCACATATTTGCCCACTTAGTTCCTCAAGGAACACCAGGACCCTTAATGCCATTTATAGTTTTAATTGAAACTATCAGTAACATTATCCGCCCCGGAACTCTAGCAGTACGACTAGCTGCTAATATAATTGCCGGACATTTACTTTTAACACTCCTAGGAAGAACAGGTCCATCCTTGTCCTCTGCTCTAATTGGCCTTTTATTATTTAGACAAATCTTATTACTAATTTTAGAGGCTGCTGTTGCAATCATCCAATCTTATGTATTTACAGTATTAAGAACTCTTTATGCTAGCGAAGTAAACTAACCAATGACATCATCCCACGGACACCACGCCTTCCACTTAGTTGATATAAGACCTTGACCTCTTACAGGCTCAATCAGAGCTATAATGCTAACAACCGGCCTAGTCAAATGATTTCATCAATTCAACCCAGACCTCCTCTTGCTAGGTACTATCGCTACTATTCTCACAATAATCCAATGATGACGAGATATTACACGTGAAGCCACTTATCAAGGCCTCCACACTAAAATTGTAACAACCGGCTTACGATGGGGTATAATTCTATTCATTACCTCTGAGGTTCTCTTCTTTTTTTCATTCTTCTGAGCCTTCTTCCATAGAAGACTATCTCCTAATGTTGAAGTAGGCAGATGCTGACCTCCAGCTGGGATTCAACCATTTAACCCATTTCAAATTCCACTTTTAAACACAGCAATCTTACTAGCCTCAGGAGCAACCGTAACTTGATCCCACCATGCTATCACAGAATCTAACCATACCCAAGCCCTTCAAAGCCTATTATTAACAGTACTTTTAGGATTCTATTTTACAGCCCTTCAAGCACTTGAATATTATGAAGCCCCATTCACAATTGCAGATTCAGTATATGGCTCAACATTCTTCGTAGCCACAGGATTTCATGGTCTTCATGTTATTATTGGATCCTCATTTCTAATGATCTGTCTGTACCGTCTCTACAAATGCCACTTCTCATCTAACCATCATTTCGGATTTGAAGCTGCTGCTTGATACTGACATTTCGTAGACGTAGTATGACTCTTCCTTTATATTACCATTTACTGATGAGGAGGTTACTACCTTAGTATAAAAGTATATTTGGCTTCCAACCAAAAGGTCTAAGGCTACCTTAGAGTTAGTAATGATTATCTTATTATTATCCATCTCTATCACCTTCATCATTGCAACCTTAGTCATGATTGTAGCTTCCTTATTAGCAAAAAAAACAATTATAGACCGAGAAAAAAATTCACCTTTCGAATGCGGATTTGACCCAAAAGGATCCGCTCGTCTTCCATTCTCTCTTCGATTTTTTCTAATTGCTGTAATTTTCTTAATTTTCGACGTAGAAATTACACTCCTACTTCCCTTAGCTACTATCCTTAACCTTTCCTCTATTTCAACCTGAGCCTTCACAGGTGCCGTTTTCATCGCAATTCTTCTCCTAGGACTCTACCACGAATGAAACCAGGGAGCTCTAGAATGAGCCTATTGGAGTTATAGTCAACAATGATATTTGATTTGCACTCAAAAGGTGCTCTCTTATGAGCTAACTTCATACAAGTAAAAAGCGAAGTATCGCACTCAGTTTCGGCCTGAACCTTGGTATTAAATTACCTTTACTTATTGGTTAAAGCCAAATAGAGGCATATCACTGTTAATGATATTACTGAAGATTTAACTTCTAACCAAGTAGGAGATAGGATGTCCAAGAAAAAGCTGCTAACTTTTATCTTAAGCGGTTAAACTCCGTTTATATCTCTGTTATTATAGTGTAACCAACACATTACATTTTCATTGTAAAGCTAAAGGTATAAATCCTTTTAAAAACAAGCACTAACCTTAGAACCTTATCTATAAGTAACAATTACTTCCTTTGCAACTTCAACGCAACACTCTTCCTATAAGCTATATAGATAAATTGTAATAAAAAACAACACAATTAACCAAAATAAAAACCTTAATATATATACCTTTAACCTATTATCCTGTAAAACTTGGGTCCCCTTTGAACCCTTCATTACTACAGAATAAACTCCTTGCCCCCCATAATACTCAAATCATCCTTTATCTCCGACCAACTGATAACTTATACCTAGTTTTAAAGTTTTACTTCTAACTCCCAACGTAGACAAAAAAGGCATAAACCACATTGATCCTCTAAACACTCTAGTCTTATACAACTTTAACGCTCTTAACCTGTATCCAACTACCACTATATTTAACATGTACCCAATTAACCCGCCAATTAAACTTACAATTAAAGCCAGCGTCTTAAAACCAAGAGTCATACAAATTATATAAGGGCAAGGAAAAATAAGTCAACTTAAGAAAGCCCCACCAAACACAGCCCCACAAGCCAAGGCTATTATAGGGTTTGTCATAATTCTAGCTTCATCCCCAACCGAATACAGGTTACCTAAATTAAACTCCCCAGTTAATCTATAATATACCAACCGCATAGTATAACACACTGTCAAGCCAGTTGCTAACACATACAATACAAACCCCACTATATTAATAGAAGACATAAACGCAACCTCCAAAATTATATCTTTTGAATAAAATCCAGCTAAAAACGGTGTCCCACATAAAGCTAAATTTGCCAAGTTCATACACATCCCAGTCAGGGGCATATGATAAACCAGCCCCCCTATTATACGAATATCCTGATAATCCTTAACACTATGAATCACCGCTCCAGCACATATAAACAATAAAGCTTTAAACAAAGCATGAGCCAATAAATGGAAGAAAGCAAGATCAGCATAACCTAAAGAAAGAATTCTCATTATAACCCCCAACTGACTTAAAGTAGATAAAGCAATAATCTTCTTTAAATCGTACTCAAAGTTAGCCCCTAACCCGGCCATAAACATAGTCAAAGCAGAAATTAATAGCAACAGAGTCTTAGATATACTTCCCTCTAAAGCAGGCCTAAATCGAATTAACAGGTATACGCCAGCAGTTACTAAAGTCGAAGAATGAACCAAGGCAGATACAGGAGTAGGTGCAGCTATTGCTGCAGGCAACCATGCAGAGAACGGAATCTGAGCTCTCTTAGTTATTGCAGCCAAAACTACTAAACCACACACTATACCAGCCGAATTTCCTCTTAAGCCCCCATCAACATAAAATAAAAAATTCCAGCCCCCTATTCTAAATATCAACCCCACTCCTAACAAAATAGCTACATCTCCAACCCGGTTAGACAAAGCAGTTAACATACCAGCATTGGCTGACTTCTCATTTTGATAATAAATAACCAATGCGTAAGATACAAGTCCTAGCCCATCTCACCCTAACAAAATACTAATCAAGTTAGGACTAATGATCAAAAACCCCATCGATATCACAAAAGCTAAAACTAAGTATATAAACCGATTCATATTATAGTCACCATACATATATTCCCCACTATAATATAAAACTATAGAAGAAATAAACATCACAAAACTCAAGAACATAAAAGACATTCAATCCAAAATTAAAGTTATTACAACACAAGAAGAATTAACAGACACAATATCCCATTCAATAAAATATCTCCCACCTCCCCTCAAACACAATAAAGATCTAATTAAACATACTAACGAACCAGAAACCAAAAACACTATTCTAGTAACATACATAGGAATTCCTCATAACATGATTTAAAATGAAATTTATCATATCTTTGGCCCCACAAACCAACATTTTATTTAAACTATTTAAATTTAAAGAATAGATATAATTCTTCTGCTTTTTAAAATTAAAATATTTAAAGGTAACCAATGTAACATTAAAATTAAATACTCACGAACTTTCCCTGAGCAACAGGAAAATAAAGCCCTATAATACTTACCATGTTGTCTAAGGGAAAATATATACAACGTATAGGCAGCTCTAAAAAAGGATAACAAAGAAATAAACAGTATACTTAACTTTCTTCAGGATACAACCCTAATAATCAAGCTAATTTCACCCAGAAGGTTTAATGTCGGAGGAGCCGCCATATTTCCCGCTCTCAATAAAAATCACCACAAAGCTATTCTAGGCATAAAATTCATTAACCCCTTTCTAATCAATAATCTACGACTTCCTACTCGCTCATATACTATGTTAGCCAAACAAAACAAACCGGAAGAACATAATCCATGACCAACCATAACTACAACAGCCCCATTAAGACCCCATCAACCAAACACCACCAGCCCGCACAAAACCAATCCTATATGTGCCACTGACGAATAAGCAATTAAAGCCTTAATATCCACCTGTCGTAAACACATCAAACTTACAATCACACCTCCCACTAAACTAATTCCTACCCATAATCAAGACAACTCTTTGTTAGTCTCCGAAAATAAAGGCAAAACTCGAATAAGACCATACCCTCCTAGTTTAAGTAATACTCCAGCTAGAACCATAGACCCCGCTACAGGAGCCTCCACATGAGCTTTAGGTAACCACAAATGAACCATAAACATAGGTAACTTCACAATAAATGCAAACACAGTAACCAAATACCATAACTGTCTTATAAACCTACCTTCATCAATATTATAAATTATACCTAGACTTAAACTCCCACTTGACCTGTATAAGCTCAATAAAGACACCAAAAGAGGCAAAGATGCAAATAATGTATAAAACAATATATATACTCCAGCCTGTAAGCGCTCAGGTTGATACCCTCACCCTAAAATAAGGATTAAAGTAGGGATTAGAGATCTCTCAAATCTAATATAAAATAACAAATAATCGCAAGCAGAAAAAGTTATTACTAGAAAAAAAAGCAGAGAAATATTCACCATCAAAAACACAGAAGAATAATTACCAGAAACTAAAATCTTCTGACTAGAGCTGACTACCAAAGAAGTAATCCAGAAGCTTAACAAAATTAAAATAAACCCCAAAGAATCAATCCCTAAACACCACCCACTTAGATAGTAGTCAAACTCATGAAAGCAATATAAAGATATAACAAAAGATAACACAAACAAAGACCCCTGAACAGCCCACCACATACTTACTAAAGGTATCAATATTACACATGAAAAAACAAACTTTAACATTGTAGAACATTAAAACTTCTAAAACAATCATTACCATGAGTACGAACTACTGACACCAACAACGCCAAACCTAACGCCCCCTCACAAGCCGCCAAAGTCAAAAAAAATAAAAGAAAATAACTTTCATGACCCAAAGCCCTCACATGAAGTCTCATAAATCAAAAAATTCTCAACATAATATACTCCAATCTCAGTAAAGTATTCAATAAATGCTTACGCTTAAAAACAAACACCCACAAACCACAAATAACACTAACCAAAGGCACCATAATATATAATCTAAGAACTATCATTAGTTTTAATAGTTTAAACAAAACACCAGTCTTGTAAACTGGAATTGAAGACATAATTCTTCTTAAAGCATCAGAGAAAAGAGTTACCTCTTATCATTAATTCCCAAAACTAATATTTTATATTAAACTATTCTCTGCATCCCTCTAATCATCATAATACTCCCCATAACTATTATATTCTCCCTGTTATTTACACAGCTTACTCATCCTTTAGCCATAGGATTAATACTCCTGACCCAAACGATTATAATCTGCGTAATAGCAGGAATATCAATAAAATCATTTTGATTTTCATATATTCTATTCCTCATCTTCTTAGGGGCTATACTAGTTTTATTTATATATGTTGCCTCCCTTGCCTCAAACGAAACGTTCTCATTCTCACTCCCCTCTTTAACTCTAATCTTATTTTCCATCCCTTGCTCTCTTACCCTAATCTTGATAGATCCTCTAATAATTAACACTCCCATTATAATCCAAAAATCATCCCTAGTACAAGATTTATTTTCATCAACCCCCTCAATCCTAAGAATCATCTATAACAACACAACAATAAACTTAACTCTATTTATCGTATTCTACCTTCTACTCACATTAATTGTAGTAGTAAAAATTACAAACACATTTTTTGGTCCTCTCCGACTATCATCTTAATGACAACACCTATTCGAAAATCTCACCCTTTATTCAAAATTGCTAACGGAGCTGTAGTTGATCTACCTGCTCCAACAAACATTTCAACCCTATGAAATTTCGGATCCTTGCTAGGTCTATGTTTAATCGTACAAATTGCGACAGGATTATTCCTCGCTATACACTATACAGCTCACATCGACCTAGCCTTCTCAAGAGTTGCTCACATCTGCCGAGACGTTAACTACGGATGACTTCTACGAACCCTTCACGCCAATGGCGCTTCATTCTTCTTCATCTGCCTTTATATCCACACGGGCCGCGGTATTTACTACAGCTCTTTTCTTTACCTTCACGCCTGATCTGTCGGGGTAGTAATCTTATTATTAACTATAGGAACTGCCTTTCTAGGATACGTTCTACCCTGAGGTCAAATATCGTTTTGAGGGGCCACTGTTATTACTAACCTGGCGTCAGCCATCCCCTACATCGGAACCGAGCTTGTTCAATGAGTATGAGGAGGATTTGCAGTTGATAATGCCACTCTTACACGATTTTTCACATTCCATTTCTTATTTCCTTTTATTGTTGCAGCAGCTACAATAATTCACATTCTTTTCATCCACCAAACAGGATCAAACAACCCACTAGGAGTTGTAAGAAATGTAGACAAAATCCCATTCCATCCTTACTTTACATTTAAAGATATCGTAGGATTTATTATCATAATAATAGCCCTAACCTTACTTACACTACTAAACCCTTACCTACTAGGAGACCCAGACAATTTCATTCCTGCCAACCCTTTAGTTACACCTGCTCATATCCAACCAGAATGATACTTCTTATTTGCCTACGCAATCCTACGATCAATCCCAAATAAACTAGGAGGAGTGATCGCCCTAATCATATCGATTCTAATCTTGCTAATCCTTCCATTTACCCACAAAGCTAAATTCCGAAGCCTAACATTTTACCCTTTAAATCAGTTCCTATTCTGATCTATGGTTGCTATCGTCCTCTTATTAACTTGAATCGGAGCCCGTCCAGTAGAAGACCCCTATATCATTACAGGACAAATCCTAACTATCTTATATTTTAGCTACTTCGTTATTAACCCTCTGATAATACTATGATGAGATAAGCTCTTAGACTAGTTATTTGGCTGACAGGAAAGCTCGTGTTTTGAAAACTCGCCACAGGGGTTCGAATCCTCTAATAACTTTACTAAAAAAAATACAATTATAATAACTGAATAAAACAAAAAGCTTTCACCCCTATAAAGAATAACAAATAATTTAAAGCCACAGGCAAAAACCTTTTTCAAGCTAAATATATCAATTTATCATAACGAAAGCGAGGCAAAGTCCCACGAACCCATACAAAAACAAATGCCACCCCAACAAGCTTCAGATAAAAAGTAACTCTCATTAAATCCCCTCCTAAAAAAATCAAGGCAAACAGCATTCTTATAAACAAGATTCTAGCATACTCAGCCATAAAGATCAAAGCAAACCCCCCTCTCCTATACTCAGTATTGAATCCAGATACCAATTCTGACTCTCCTTCTGCAAAATCAAAAGGAGTTCGATTAGTTTCCGCTAAACAAGTAGCAAACCACATTAATGCCAAAGGTAACGCAAACCACAAGAATCAAATATCTCGCTGATATAAACTAAATAACCCAAGATCAAACCCCCCAACTAAAAAAATCATTGATAATAAAATTAAAGCTAATCTCACTTCATAAGAAATGGTCTGAGCCACCGCACGTAAACTCCCCAGCAAAGCATACTTTGAATTAGAAGCCCACCCCGCTCTTATAGTGGTATAAACACCTAGGCTAGTACAACAAAGAAAGAACAATACTCCCATTCCTAAATTCATCAATCCCAGCTCGTAAGGCATAACAAGCCAAACAATCAAAGACACTAACAGCCTAAAAACAGGAGATAAATAATAAGGCAAAAAATTGGATATTACAGGCAAAGTCTGCTCTTTAGTAAATAATTTAACCGCATCAGCAAAAGGCTGCAGTAGCCCTATATAACCTACTTTATTTGGCCCCTTTCGAATCTGAATGTACCCTAAAATTTTTCGCTCTAACAATGTCACAAATGCCACCCCAACTAACACACAAATAATTAACACTAAATATGTAACCAATATAATTAATCTCATCATATATTACCTATGGGACTACACACCCACATTATTGGATCCTAAGTCCAATGCATAATTCTGCCAAAGCAACCAATTAATATAATTCTTTTAAATAAAACTATTTCAACCACCCAATCCTTTCGTACTAAGATGATTTAAATTTTATTAGGAGATAGAAACCGACCTGGCTCACGCCGGTCTGAACTCAAATCATGTAAGGAATTAAAGGTCGAACAGACCTTCTCATTATGACTGCTGCACCATAAAGAAACCTTAATTCAACATCGAGGTCGCAACCCTTCTTGTCGATATGGACTTTCAAAGAAGATTACGCTGTTATCCCTAAAGTAACTTAATCTTTTAATCTCTAATAGAGGATCATAATACCAAAAATTATTGTCTCTCATAAAGAACAGTTACTAAATTATATTCCCGTCGCCCCAACGAAACAAACATTAACTAAACCATGTTAAATAAACAATTTACAATTTAATTAAATAATTGTAAAGCTTTATAGGGTCTTATCGTCCCCCTAAGACATTTGAGCCTTTTCACTCAAAAGTTAAATTCAACATATATAACCGAGACAGCTTATTTTTTGTCCAACCATTCATACAAGCCCCCAATTAAGAGACTAATGATTATGCTACCTTCGCACGGTCAAAATACCGCGGCCCTTTAATTCAAATCAGTGGGCAGGCCAGACTTTATATAACTCTCATATAGACATGTTTTTGATAAACAGGCAAAAATATACTTTGCCGAGTTCCTTAATTATATACCAACAGATTAAAATCGCTTAACTTAATCCAGACTACTTATTATCACAATTTCTTTCTACTAATAAAACCATTATAACTTTAAATTTAAAGTTAAACCAAAATGCCAACTACTCTGACTAAATTCTATAAAAATCGTATAACAAACTTATATTAGCTAGAACGCTTTATCAATCTTGCTGCTTTTAAGCCTAATTTTACATCATAATAACAACAGAATTATAGTTCCTTTATTTTAGAATAAAAAGCTTTTCCCTCCTATTCTTTAATGTTAATTAAATCTTTACCCAACTAACAATCAAATTAAATTTAATTCATCAGCAACCAGATATGAAAAATCGACTGGCATTTCACCACTAACATAAAATTTAAAATTTCATTAAAACGAAAACTCTTACTTTACATTAACTCTTTTTCTTTCGGGATATTCTACTACTAAAAAAAATTTGGTTTTCCCTGATACACAAGGTACAAACGTTAATTTTTACTTTTACCCAGTTAACTTTTCAAATATTTCATCATTCCTTCACAGTACTCTTCACTATAGCAAATACAGAATATTTCAATTCATTTATACTTAATATCACTTAATTAAAAATAATTTTATTATTTCATTCCTTACCCTATACAACTCAAACAAGATTACACTTCAAGATACATTGATTTGCACAAAGAACTTCTCAACGTAAGTGAGATGCTTAACTAAACAAGCTCTATCTTGAATACTTCTAGATACACCTTCCGGTACATCTACTATGTTACGACTTATCTCGCTTTATATAACGAGAGCGACGGGCGATGTGTACATAACCTAGAGCTAAAATCAAATTATCATATTAAAATAATCTTACATTTAAATCCTCCTTCAAAAAAGTGATTCCTCCTTTAATCCGTTAATAAACTAATATTATTGTAACCCATCTCTTCTTTATCATAAGCTACACCTTGATCTAATATACTAACTTAAAATTATTTCAATAACTTTTATTTTATTAAAGTTATCTAATAATGACGGTATATAAACTGAAAATTTCAAAATAAAGTAAGATTCTCCGTGGTATATCGATTACAGGACAGGTTCCTCTAACTAGACTAAGTTACCGCCAAATCCTTTAAGTTTCAAGACCATAACTGCTTACTACCTAGGTATATAATTTTAAGTAAAGTGTAACAGGGTATCTAATCCTGGTTCATACCTTAACCTTAACAACTTCAGCTAACTTTAATCCAAGAAATCAATTATACATTAAAAAATTGATTTCACCCTTTATTAATACAAACCATTTCTTCAAATTAAATCTTTCACTTAAGTATTTTTAACCAATATCTTTCACTTTACCTCTCAGTATAACCGCGGCTGCTGGCACAAATTTTAACCAGGTATACAATCAGAATCACCAATTCCAGCTATCACTTATATATTAGTACCGAATACTGCGAATTAATATTTTATTAACTCCTCTCAACTCCCATTGTCTTTAAATATTTAACTTAAAAACAATATAGGCATACAACATTTTACATGTATCATTAATCTGAAAGCAAAAGAACAAGCCAGGATAAAACTTTTATAAAGTTTAATAATAAAAACTTATAACATAAAATAAACATTATATCAAGCTAATTTATTAGAACCATACAAACATAAATCTGCCAGAAAGAAAATCCAAGAAACTAATAAATAGAATTCCTACCCCCCCTTCTTCTTCTTCTTCTTCCTTAATATTTAACACTCACATCTTCACAAATAAGGCTTAAATTAGATATAACATTATATTTAGAAGGTAATTAACTCCTACTACCTGACTCGTTTATTATACTGTATTATTTTTAATTCAAAAGCTAAAAAGGCAAATATAATCCATCGAAATTGTCTTACATTATATTCATTTATTTGTATATAAATACAAGAATGAATGGTATATATTCAATTTTTTGTATGTATGTATAGAAATGTATATATACATTTATTCTCTGTATATATACATTTATTTAAATATATATACCGTCTACCTCTTCATATTCCTCTCACTTTCCCGTTTCCTCAACACGTGAGTGGAAAACCATGTCGCTGGTCACACGAAGAAAACAAAATCCCCGATAAAACCCGAAGGTTTTAAATGTCTGGATGTTAAGTCTGGGCGAATAGCGATGCAATTGTAAATATTTGGATTAATTGTTGCATTGCAATACGATTTTAAATCCGCATCAATTTTTATATATATTGGTTTATTATATATATTAATATATTGGTTTATTATATATATTAATATATTGAATTTTAAAGTGCTTTTTAGGTTCATCAGCACAAAGAGACCTTTCATGTTTAGGAGTTTTATAAAACGACACCCCTCAACACCGGGCCCTTTGTCTTAATGAGGAATCCTCTTACTAGCCAATGATCCAAACCTTAACCAAACTAATGTGGCTAATGTTCTTTTTATCCCTCTTTATATACATTTTTCCCACAGTCGTTAATGACCTTAGGTGTTGACACGACTATAATTTCTTCAAAATTCAATCACCCTAATACAAATATATAATAAATCGAGTAAAGCAAACAGTGTGTTATAAAGAAGGTGTGGAGGGCGATTTGAGTCCACTTTGAGGGCAAGAGTG